TAGAAGAATGGAAAAAGTCCTGTTCTTTCAATAACAAGTATTTTTGAATCAAATAAAATAACTTTTTTTATCTTATCTAATTTGTTGCAACAAAAAATAAAAAATGGCCCGTGACACGGGCCAGGACGCGGAAATAAAAAAAGACTTTTCGGACGAAATGAAAAATAAAAATAAAGAATAGATTAAAAAAAAAATATAGAATTATAATTTCTAATATTTGAATTTTAATATTCTATTAAAATTTAAATATTAATAATTATTTAAATATTAATAATTATAATAATTAATAGAATATAATAATTAATAGAATAATATATTATTAATATAATATTAAGAATATAGTAATTAATTAATTAATAGTAATTAATATAGTAAATTACTAGAATTATAATTCTAAATAATACTAATTAGAATACTAATATATTAAGAGTAATATAATAATAATCTAGTAATATTAAAGTAATAAAAAAGGTAAAAAAAAAAGAAAGTATAGAAGAAGGACTTTTTTTTTTAAGCCCTACTTGTTGTGTATTGTTGTGTAATGTAACATAGGAATTATCTTTTCTCAATTGGGAGAGATGGCTGAGTGGACTAAAGCGTCGGATTGCTAATCCGTTGTACGAGTTATTCGTACCGAGGGTTCGAATCCCTCTCTTTCCGGTTCCGTTGATGACTTGGTATTTTTTTTTCAAGTCTTTTTCTTTATTTATTTTCTAATAGTTAAAGATGTAGAATAGATAAAATTCTAAGAACATTTAATAAAAATATAAAAATAAAAATCAAGTAAGGAAAAAGCCTTATTTTTTTTTTTATTCTTCACGTCCAGGATTACGCCCTGGATCATTAGATAAAAATCCAAAGATGAAAAGGGAAACAAAGAATATTACTACTGTGTAAACAAAGAGTTTGAGAGTAAGCATTAGACAATCTCCAAGATCTTTTTTTTTTGTTTGGAAAAAAAGAAAATAGATTCTCTATTTTTATACCATATATCCTATTTTGACACCAAGAAATGAAGTGGTTTCTAGAAATTTTTCGAAATAGAAAAGCATTTTTCTAAATTCATTTGTAATAAGAGTCGAGTCTTTCGTGCCAAAAATTTTCTTTCATACCGAAAATTACATATTTCGGGGGGCTCTAACCGAATAGGTTTCTTTTAATAGAATGGAAAAAAGAGGAGCATGGGGTAGGTAATCTATATTTTTCACGTTTATACAATAACTTCAATGTTTGAATCAAGGGCCTATACTATAAGACTTATCTGATCTTATCAATTATTAGAATTTTTTATCTTGAATAAATCATGAATTATTCTAGGACAGTATTCAAAATCTCATCGAAAACTTACAGCAGCTTGCCAAACAAAGGCTAATAGAAAAAAGAACAGAGGGATTACTGGCATAACATCTACGATTGGATTCAAAAAAGCGTAGGCTTCAGGCAATTTTGTGAAGAAAAAACTGCTTGAATAAAGGGCAAAATTAAGACAGATACAAATCAAATTTAAAATATTAAGCATAACAAACATTTTGTTCTTGAAGATAATTGTATTTTGACTGAGTTATTAATATTCATATAAAAATGGATATAAATTAATATTAATATAAAATAGAGTTAAGGTAGACAAAAAACTTTAAACTCAGCCAATCAAAAATCCTTCAATTATCAGCTAAAAAAAGAATAAAAGAAATCATATTTTCATACAATATCTTAATGGAATTCTATATTATGATCAATAAATTAAGTTTAATTCTATATCTACACATATCAAAATACGAACAACAAGCTAATCCAGTTCATAGATATTTTGGGGGACGGGAATTGACAAAGAACCAATACCAATATTAGTTTTATTAGTTTTGAATAAAAATAGAAATGGGGCGTGGCCAAGCGGTAAGGCAACGGGTTTTGGTCCCGCCATTCGGAGGTTCGAATCCTTCCGTCCCAGAGCATATTTATTTTCTATATCAAAATTATATATATCAAAATAAAGATTGTTTTTTTGAACAACAAACAACAAAAGTAAGACGGGTTTTTCATTATATCTTTATCCTCGGGCTGGTTTAGGGTAAAAAAAAAGGAAACAATGAATTCATCTGAACCTCTTTGGCTTTGTACCTATAAAAAGAGAGTCTAGCATCCAATAAGATGGAATCGTTCTTTATTTGAATTTGATTTCTCATTCATTATCCCACACCCCATGATCATTTTCAATGTCTGTTCGAATCTCATTAACAAACAAAGAAAATACATATGTTACACATTTCTTTTTCGACCTATTCATTTGTTTTATTTTAAATCATTGATGGTTTAATCTGAATCTGAATATGGGATTTATCTCTTTTATGATGATAAAACGGAGTCCTTACTATAAAACGTTATTCAAATAATGATATCGAGATAAGTTATTTTTTAATTAAATGATTTTTTATGAGTCCTTGGTACTTGAAGAAGTGTGGGATTCACGACTCGTTCCTATCGAGTCACTTGAAGATGAAGATTCCAAGAGAACTACTTATTTCTTCGTATTATCTTATTGGTTTGCTAATATTCGTATTGGAAATCAAAAAATATTTATATGATTCAATAAAATATGGGGTTAATTTGAATTAATTCTTTTGTTTTCTTCATTGTGTATTTTTTTATTAACAGATTTACATTCATATTGACAACAGTGTATCAAATAAATATAATCCGATCTGGGTAATTAGATCTTATCTGTAGATTTATTTATATCTATTCCAGTGGTTTTTTTTTTTTTTTTCTTCATTCAAATGAAATGATAGGTTTATTGGATTTGCTGTGATACAAAAGTCTTTTTTTTGATTGTAAAAAAAAATGGAAATGTATTGAATGTATTGTTATATTAGAAAAATGTATAAAAATGAATATTTCCATTTTTGAAATTATTTTCAATTTTAAATATAAGAATAGATAGCATAAGAGACAAGAGATAATCTATAAATTTTGACTTTATTAAACTTTATCTATTTTTTTATCCGAATCAATTAGAAATTTTTCTATTTCATTTCGTGTTCATTTCTTGTTAGTTTAATGTTTTGATTGTGTCGTATGATTCAATCTCTTTATTTATTCTCTTTGATTTATTTTGATTTTTGATTCCGATTCTATCTACATAACCTAATTTTTTGTATTTGGGTTGCTAACTCAATGGTAGAGTACTCGGCTTTTAAGTGCGGCTAGCAGCTTTTACACATTTGTACGAAGAAAGGGATTCGTCCATACCATCGGTATTATTTGTAAGACCACGACTGATCCTGAAAGGAATGAATGGAAAAAACAGCATGTCGTATCAATGGAGAATTCTGAGAATATTTGATTCTTACCGGATCGGCTCCAAACAAACCTTGTTTGAATTCTTGGTGCGTAACATAAAAACAAATGAATTCAAATTCAAAGTTGGGGTTGGGTCGAGTTAATAAATGGACAGAGCTCCGCGGCTCCAATTATAGGGAAATAAAAAAGCAACGAGCTCCCGTTCTTAATTTGAATGATTTTCCGATCTAATTAGACGTTAAAAATAGATTAGTGCCTAGTGCGGAAAAAGCTTTTTCTTGAGTGGATTTTCGATTTTTTTAATGAGTCCTAACTATTAGCTATTCTCCACTATGAAGGGGAGTTGAATGTGTAGAAGAAAAAGTATATTGATAAAGCAATTTTTTTTTTCCAAAATCAAAAAAGAGTGATTGACTTGAAAAATTAAAGGATTTCTAGTCACCTATTACCCTATAAATGAACATAAACCAATTAGAAATGAACATAAACCAATTAGATGGAAAAAAGAGAGGATAGAGGGTCCGTTGGTGAGTTTAACTATTTCCGAGGTATCTATTCTTTTTATATTATACTATTTTGTTTTTATGGTATCGCACTATGTATCATTTAATAACCCAATAAACTCCCTATCTTTGCTTCAATCAAATCGAATTAAAAATGAAAATAGAGAAATCTCAAAGAAATTTAGAAATAGATAGATCTCGAAAAAATGACTTCCTATACCCACTTATCTTTCGGGAGTATATTTATACATTTGCTCATGATCGTGACTTAAATAGATCTATTTTGTTAGAAAATGTAAGTTATGACAATAAATATAGTTTACTAATCGTAAAACGTTTAATTACTCGAATGTATCAACAGAATCATTTGATTATTTCTGCTAATGATTCTAACCAAAATACATTTTTTAGGTATAACAAAAATTTGTATTTTCAAATGATATCGGAGGGGTTTGCAGTTATTGTGGAAATTCCATTTTCCTTACGATTAGTATCCTCTTTAGAAAGATCAGAAATAGTAAAATCTCATAATTTACGATCAATTCATTCAATATTTCCTTTTTTAGAGGGCAAATTCCCACATTTAAATTATCTGTCAGAGGGACTAATACCGTACCCCATCCATCTAGAAAAATTGGTTCAAATCCTTCGCTATTGGGTGAAAGATCCCTCCTCTTTGCATTTATTACGACTCTTTCTTCACGAGTATTGGAATTTGAACAGTCTTATTATTCCAAAGAAATCTATTTCCTTTTTTGTAAAAAAGAATCAAAGATTCTTCTTGTTCTTATATAATTCTCATGTATATGAATACGAGTCCGTTTTCTTTTTTCTTTGTAAGCAATCCTTTCATTTCCGATTAACATTTTATCAGGTCTTTCTTGAGCGAATATATTTCTATGGAAAAATAGAACATTTTGTAGAAGTCTTTACTAAGGATTGGGGGGACAGCCTATGCTTGCTCAAGGATCCTTTCATACATTATATTAGATATCAAGGAAAATCCATTTTTGTCTCAAAGGATACGCCTCTTCTGATGAAAAAATGGAAATATTACCTTGTCAATTTATGTCAATGTCATTTTGATGTGTGCTTTCAACCCCAAAAGATCCATATAAACCCATTTTCATTATACAAGCATTCTTTCGCCTTATTAGGTTATCTTTCAAGTTCAAGTGTACGACTAAACCTTTCAGTGGT